TTCGAATTCATAATAGCCTATTCATAGTCAAGCGTCGAGATTTAAGGAGTCAACTAAATGAAATCTTTTTAGTCAAAATGAAAATGGATGAATAAAACTTTGTTCAAATACAAATTTGAAGGTTCATTATTCATTATTATGGGGTATGGGTTTTATTTACCTTAGTGCTTTGGTATAGTTTATGCTCTTCTATAATTCAATAGAATCGAACTATTGAAACTATAAACTTCAACCCTCTAGTTATTGATAGAACTATAAAAAATTTCTTTATTTTTTTTCATAAAAGATTTATAATTTATATTTATATTATTTCCTAAAAGTTAAAAAATGTATTTTACCAATGAACAAAAAATAAGACCCGTTTTTATTATTTATTACGCAAAACTTGCACATTAATTCGGACAAAAAATTCCAGGCTTTTGTCGGTTGGGTTGATATAAATGGGAAATTTATATATTCTAATAGATTAATTCAGATAAATTCAGATAAATAAGAAGTCAGAAAGTTACACAACAAATTTTTAAAATAAATGAATAAATTAATTTCAACGATGTATTAATTTTAACTAAAGATCTCTTTTTTACCCTTCTTCAATATATATATTCATATTTATAATTTATATTTTTTATATATATATATATATATATAAAAACGTCGATTATTGTAATTGTGACAAACAGGTTGATGGGGAAAAAAGACTCCCCCATCTCCAGAACAAGAAAATATACTAACAAAGGCTCAAGTTTTGTATCTTGTCTTTATTCTTTTTTCAAAAGCTTTTTATAATTTACTAACCCCTAAACCGAAGAATTATTATACATATCCTAATAGCGAAGCGAGTTCTAGTTCATATTGATTAGCCACAAACAATAGGTTTGTTGATTTCCTATTAAGAATGAAATGGGCCTATTTTTATATTCGGATTATTCCAATGTTTTATTTTATGACTTTTTTTGTCGCACAAAAAAACTTTTTGAGTTTCCGGTAGAAAGAGATTTACCTAATGACAACGCTTTTAAGGCTGCCCAATATCCCTTCCCTTTCCAAATATTTTTACGAATACGCTTTTTTGATAGAGAAGTACGTTTTTTTGGAACTGACATTTAAAAATTAAGAGGTTACTCGTTGTTATAGTTGGATGTGAAAGACATCTATTGGTCAAAATGAATATATTCATTATCTAGTTATTTTCTAGAGAATAATTAGATAATATAATATATATTATCTAGAGAAAACAAAAAAAAATATATATATATAGATAAAAAATATGCGAAAATCGTAAAAAATCTTACTATAAAAATATAATTAAATTTTTTTTCTACATAAAAAAGACCGAAGGATTTAAGAACCCTTTAAGAACCCATTGCCTAATGAAAAGCCTAATGAAAACTTTAATTTTTTCTATTAATTGGTCAAACTTGAGTAAAGAATACTTCGAAATTCCATTTTAAAATTCGAATCAAACTAGTAATTAAAGTAATGAATCCGTTAAAAGATACACGTTTTGTTAAAAAAAATCTTCGTTATTTTTTTATTAAATTTGATTTTATTTTACCCCCTTTTGATAATTACCCCCTTTTTTGATAAATATAAAAATAAATCTTTAAATCTTATAGAAAATATAAAATGTTAGATATTATAGCGTTTCCTATAAATGTTTTTTTATTGAAACGGAAACTAATCAATCAGTTTCATACCGAAACTAGTTAATGGATTTGGAACAAACTGACTAAACAGCGAGATTTGTACAAAAATTGTACCTTAGTTAATCCTATGATTCGTATCGATTCATATCAGATTTCTTTTTAGTGTAATTTTTTATCATTACTTTATGAATATAAAGTGATTTAATAATAATGAAATTTTGTATTTTCGTTATTTTAAGAAAAATCTTAGTTAATAACTAAATTTGTATAAACAAATCTTAGTTAATAACTAAATTCGCTTTTTATGAGCAAGTAGGTCATATCATTTGCCCAATTGTAACTTCTTTATTTTAATATTTAATTTTGAAAGACCCAGATAATATATAAAATTTGAAAAATATCTTTAAGTTAGTACATCTCTTGATTTTTTTATTGACCCCTTTTGTTTTGAAATTGTTGAAATTGAAAGGGGGTAGGATCCGGTAAATCGGAAACAATCAATTAAGAATAAAAAACTTTTTTATGGAACAGACATATCAATATTCGTGGATAATACCTTTTCTTCCACTTCCAGTTCCTATGTTAATAGGAGCGGGACTTCTTCTTTTTCCGTCGGCAACAAAAAGTCTTCGACGTATGTGGGCTTTTCAAAGTGTTTTTTTGTTAAGTATAGTCATGATTTTTTCGATCAATCTGTTTATTCAGCAAATAAATGGCAGTTCTATCTACCAATATGTATGGTCTTGGATCATTAATAATGATTTTTCTTTAGAATTCGGTTACTTGATCGACCCGCTTACTTCTATTATGTCAATATTAATCACTACTATTGGAATTATGGTTCTTATTTATAGTGATAATTATATGTCGTATGATCAAGGATATTTGAGATTTTATGCTTATATGAGTTTTTTCAGTACTTCTATGTTAGGATTAGTTACTAGTTCTAATTTGATACAAATTTATATTTTTTGGGAATTGGTAGGAATGTGTTCATATCTATTAATAGGGTTTTGGTTCACACGGCCTGTTGCTGCAAATGCTTGCCAAAAGGCATTTGTAACTAATCGTGTTGGAGATTTTGGTTTATTATTAGGAATTTTAGGTTTTTATTGGATAACAGGGAGTTTCGAATTTCGAGATTTATTCAAAATATTCAATAACTTGATTTCTAATAATCATAATGAAGTAAATTTTTTATTTGTTACTTTCTGTGCCGTTCTATTATTTTCCGGTGCGGTTGCTAAATCTGCACAATTTCCCCTTCATGTATGGTTACCGGATGCCATGGAGGGGCCTACTCCAATTTCGGCTCTTATACATGCTGCTACTATGGTAGCTGCGGGCATTTTTCTTGTAGCTCGGCTTATTCCTCTTTTCATAGTCATCCCTCACATAATGAATTTCATCTCTTTGGTAGGAGTAATAACAATATTATTCGGGGCTACTTTTGCCCTTGCTCAAAAAGACATTAAGAGAGGTTTAGCGTATTCCACAATGTCTCAATTGGGTTATATGATGTTAGCTCTAGGTATGGGGTCTTATCGAAGTGCTTTATTTCATTTGATTACTCATGCTTATTCGAAAGCATTATTATTTTTAGGATCCGGATCCGTTATTCATTCAATGGAAACTCTTGTTGGATATTCTCCAAATAAAAGTCAAAATATGGTTTATATGGGGGGTTTAACAAAACATATCCCAATTACCAAAACCGCTTTTTTATTAGGTACACTTTCTCTTTGTGGTATTCCGCCTCTTGCTTGTTTTTGGTCCAAAGATGAAATTCTTAATGATACTTGGTTGTATTCACCAATTTTCGCAATAATAGCTTGGTTTACAGCGGGATTAACCGCATTTTATATGTTTCGAATCTATTTACTTACTTTTGAAGGACATTTAAACGTTCATTTTCAAAATTATAGTGGCAAAAAGAATACTCCCTTCTATTCAATATCTCTATGGGGTAAAGAAGATTCAAAAAGAATTAACAAAAATTTTCGTTTATTAACGTTATTAACAATGAAAAATCATGATATTTTTTATTTTTTTTCAAAAAAAACGTATCTAATTGATCAGAATGCAAGAAACATCACACAACCTTTTATTACTATTACCCGTTTTGGAAATAAGAAGTTTTTTTTGTATCCTTATGAATCGGATAATACTATGTTATTTCCTATACTTGTATTGGTTCTATTTACGTTGTTCGTTGGATCCCTCGGAATTCCTTTTAACCAAGAAGGATTGTATTTGGACATATTATCAAAATGGTTAACTCCGTCTATAAACCTTTTACATCAAAATTTGAATAATTCAATAGATTGGTATGAATTTTTGAAAGATGCTATTTTTTCAGTTAGTATAGCTCTTTTTGGAATATTTATAGCCTTCTTTTTATATAAACCTGTTTATTCGTCTTTGCAAAATTGGGACTTAATTAACTCTTTTGTTAAAACAGGTCCTAAAAGAATTCTTTTGGACAAAATAATAAATGGTATATATGATTGGTCATATAATCGTGGTTACATAGATGCTTTTTATGCAAGATTCCTTATTGGGGGAATAAGAGGATTGGCCAAGTTAACTTCTTTTTTTGATAGACGAGTAATTGATGGAATTACTAATGGGGTTGGTGTTTTGAGTTTCTTTGTAGGCGAAGGTATCAAATCTGTAGGTAGTGGGCGCATCTCTTCTTATCTTTTCTTGTATTTCTTTTTTGTAGCAATCCTTTTATTAATTTACTACTTTTTTTATTTATATATTTTATATATATAGTTTTTTTATATATCATGATCCCTTTTTCTTGAACGTATATGATAATCCAACGGTAGGCCTTCATGAGCTGCGCCCGACAGGAATTCCAATTCGGTAATAAGTTTGTATGACCATCTAGGGACTTTTTTACTGATTTCTTTTATTACAAATTTTTGTTTTGTTTTTTGACCATTAGGGCTAGTTAGAATTGTATTCAATAAAAATTTGTAAAATTTGGCTCTTTTTTCTGAACCAATCCTTCCTTGTTCTTTTTCTGAAAATAAAGAGAGGCCCTTACAATTTAAACTCGATCCCGATTCTCTATCAAATTTACTGATTAAAGTAAATAAATGACGATTTTCCGTTGAAAAAGTTTTTTTATCAAATCGGTCTATTTTCTGTTCAACCTCTTGGTAATCAGTATCAGGAAGAAGGAGACTATGAATCTTATTAATTTCCATTGTCTCTATGAAATTTTCTAACGAAATTTTATTTATGATTGAAGGTGAAATTTTTTTTTTGATTGTTCCCCGATATAACCCATTCAAAATGGGATCATACATTTTAGGCAAGTAATATTTTCTAGTCTTATCATTA